TCTTCATTTAAGAAGGAGATTTTCTATAAGGCCTGTAAGAGGTCAAGCAATAAGAAAAATGATGAAGTATAATCCGGATGAGAGTTGGCCAATGAAGATAAAGGGATCTTCTACCGGTTGACCTCCAATTCATGTGAGGATTATTGCATTAGCAATAAAGGCTCAAAATAGAATTTTAGTTAGAGGGCGAAATATGAGGCTGCGTTGCTTGGCTGTGTGGGTAATAGGGGCTAGAAAAAGAATTACAATAGAAGTTAGGAGAGCTAGGACGCCTCCGAGTTTATTTGGAATAGAGCGAAGAATAGCATAGGCAAAGAGGAAGTATCATTCAGGTTTAATATGGGGAGGCGTAACAAGAGGGTTAGCTGGGGTAAAATTGTCTGGATCTCCTAGAAGATTGGGGGAGAAGGTAGATAGGCAGGCGAGGGCTCCTAATATTAATACGAAACCAAAGGCGTCTTTGTAAGAAAAATAGGTGTGAAATGGTATTTTATCAAGATTAGAATTTAAGCCTGTTGGATTGGAGGATCCTGTTTGGTGAAGAAAAAGAAGGTGGATTATACTAGCTCCAGCAATTGCAAAAGGTAAGATAAAGTGGAATGTAAAAAATCGGGTAAGTGTTGCGTTGTCTACGGAGAATCCGCCTCAGATTCATTGTACAAGATTATTTCCAATATAGGGGGCGGCTGAAAGAAGATTAGTGATTACTGTGGCACCTCAGAAAGATATTTGGCCTCATGGGAGAACGTATCCAACAAATGCGGTGGCTATAACTAGAAACAGTAGAATTACTCCAATATTTCATGTTTCTTTAAATAAAAAGGATCCGTAATAGAGTCCTCGGCCTATATGTAAATAAATACAAATAAAAAAAAATGATGCTCCGTTTGCGTGGAGATTGCGGAGCAATCAGCCGTTGTTTACATCTCGGCAAATATGGGCCATAGATGAAAAGGCAAGGGATGTGTCTGCTGTATAATGCATGGCGAGAAATAGGCCGGTGGCAATTTGTATAATCAGGCAAAGACCTAAGAGTGAGCCGAAATTTCATCAGGAGGATAAATTAGTTGGAGTTGGGAGGTCAATGAAGGAGCCGTTGATAATTTTAATAAGAGGGTGGGATTTTCGAATTGTGGGAGCCATAAGTTTTTGTAGTTAAAGAATAACGGCAGTTTTTCAGACTGCTAATCTAGGTGAGAATCTTAGCAAAAATAAATGTTTATAGAAATTTGTTTACTAATTGGATTAGGGGCTGTAGCTTCTAATCCGTCACCTTATTATGCGGCGTTGGGGTTGGTCGGGGGAGCTGGTGTAGGTTGTGTTTTGTTGGCTAAAGGGGGTGTTGGATTTTTATCTTTAGTATTATTTCTTATTTATTTGGGTGGAATAATAGTTGTGTTTGCCTATTGTGCTGCGTTGGTAGCTGAGCCTTATCCGGAGGCTTGAGGGAGTCATGTAGTATTTGTATATTTAGTAGTTTATGGTTTTGTGTTTGTAATTAGTTGAATAATTGATAATAATTGAAAAATTAATTCTTCTTTAGGGGGTAATGAAGTAATCACAGGTGAATGATGAGGGGTGTCTGAGCTTTTAAGTAGTGGGGGGTGAATACTTTTCTTTGGTGGGTGGGGTCTTTTACTAACTTTATTTATTGTATTAGAAGTAGTTCGTGGTCACAAGGCTGGAACTTTACGAGCTGTTAGGATGAGCATGCCATGGAATCGAACCATGGTCGTGAGGTATTAGCAGTACTCATTATTCTAAACAGGCTCGGTGAAAAGAAGAATTTTAATCTTCATCCCTAGAATCACAATCTAGTGTTTTGTTTAAACTATATTTACAAAAGAAAATTAATTCCGGTTTTAGTATAAGTAAAAGTGTAGGTAAAATATGAAGACATAAAAGAATATGCTCTCGTGTTTGAAATGGGTAGAGAGTTTTAAGGTGGGTAGGTATTGGTCCACGTTGAGTTGATCAGAATATAAAGATAGTGTAAGCAGTAGTAAAGATTAAGTTTATGGCAATGATTAAAAATGTAAGAGGGGATCAAGAGAAAATAGCGGCTAAAATAAATAGTTCCCCTATAAAATTAATGGTGGGTGGAGCTGCTATATTAAATAGAATGATTAGAAGTCATCAAGCTGAAGCTAGTGGGAGAATGATTAATGTTCCGCGAAGTAAGATTATAGTTCGACTATTAGTCCGTTCATATGCTGTATTAGCTAAACAAAATAAGGCGGAAGATGTTAAACCATGAGCAATTATGGTTACTATAGCACCAGAATAGCTTCATTGGGTAGAAATTAATACTGCTGCAATAACAAGATTTATATGACTTACAGAGGACATAGCAATTAGAGATTTAAGGTCTGTTTGGCGAAGACAAAGAAGTGCTGTAGCTAGAATACCTAAAATTGCAATTAATATAATAAGTAAGGTTTGGTTTAATGTGTTGTCTTGTAGTATCGGGGCTGTACGAATAATTCCGTATCCTCCTAGTTTAAGAAGAGTGCCCGCTAGGACTATTGATCCGGCGATTGGAGCTTCTACATGAGCTATAGGAAGTCATAGATGAAGGCAATATATTGGTAGTTTAACTAAAAATGCAGCATTACAAATGGTTCAGAATAAGCCTTGATAGTTGGAGATTTCCTGTGTTGTTGATAGTGTTTGTGTGAGGGTAGGAAATAAAAATCCGTAATCTGTATAAAACTTAATTAACCAAATTAGTAATGGAACAGCCCCTAATATGGTATAAAATGCTAGGTATATTCCTGCCTCTAAGCGACGCTCTTGTGCTCCTCAACGGGTGATGATAATTATTGTTGGAATGAGGGTGGCTTCAAAGAAAATAAAAAATATTATTAAATCAGATGAAGTAAAAGCTAGAAGAGTAGTTAATTGAAGAAAGGTGCTATTAGCAATATAGCTTCGTTGGCGGTTAATTGGTTCTAAATGTATTTTACTTTGACTGGCTAATATAGTTAGTGGAAATAGTCAGCAGGTTAGAGCTGCTAGGGGACCTGAGATTTTATCAATAAAAAAAAATGGGGTTATAAAGGTGAAGTCTTGAATAAAAAATCAAATTATGGCTAGAAATATAATAAAAAAGCCTTGGGCTGTTACTAAAGTTCAGAGGTGTTTAGGGGGTGCTAAAATAATTGTTAAAAAAATAGAGATTCAGGCTAAAATAATTATTAACATTGTAAAAGGTTAAGGGTTTTTAAATTATCATTACCATGTGATCGGGCGGTGGCAATTATTAATGATAGGCCTAAACCTGCACCACAGGCTGAAAGCGTAAGGAGAATAAGAGGGGAGGCAAGAGATATGGTAGATAATTGATTGGGTCAAAGACTTAATCCGATATAAATTGTTAATATTAGGCCTTCTAAACAAAGAAGTGTTGATAATAAATGTATACGATGGAAAGAAAGTCCTAGAAGGACGATAGAAAATATTATAATTAAGAGGGTCATGAAGAGGGGCTATGGAATTAAACCATAATTGTCTGGGCCGAAGTCAGGTGTCTTAGTTGGACTAGCTCCTCACTCTGCTCATTCTAATCCCGCTTGAAGTCATTCGTAAATAAATCCAGCGGTTAATAGAAGAATAATAAGTGATAATCAGAAAATTGTTGTGGTAGGGGATGAGAGTTGTGTAGCTCATGGGGCTGGTAGGAGAAGGGCAATTTCTAGATCAAACAATAGAAAAAGGATGGCGATGAGAAAGAATCGTATGGAGTAAGGTAGTCGAGCAGAGCCTAGTGGATCAAATCCACATTCGTATGGGGAAAGTTTTTCTAAGTCTGGTGTAATAAGTGGAAGTCAGAAGCTAATTGTAGCTAGGATGACTGATAAAGCTGTGGCGATAGATAAATAAAGAAACATTATTTTCTCTCGGAGTTTAACCAAGATTTGATGATTGGAAGTCACCTATACTAGTTGTATTAAGAAAATAATAACCTCATCAGTAGATAGATACATAAAGGAATAATCAAACTACATCAACAAAGTGTCAGTATCATGCGGCGGCTTCAAAGCCAAAGTGATGTTGATCGGTTAGATGAAAGAATAAGTGACGTAAAAGACATGTTAGTAAAAATAGGGTTCCGATAATTACATGAAGTCCGTGAAAACCTGTTGCTACAAAGAATGTAGATCCGTAAATGCCGTCAGCGATGGTGAAGGGAGCTTCGTAGTATTCTATAGCTTGAAGAATAGTGAAGTAAAGGCCTAAAAAAATTGTTAATGTGAGGGATTGGGCAGCTCCTTTTCGGTCTCCTAGCATAATACTATGATGTGCTCAGGTTACTGACACCCCGGAGGCTAGAAGAACTGCAGTGTTAAGGAGGGGGACTTCAAATGGATTAAGAGGCGAAATTCCAGAAGGAGGTCAACATTGACCAACTTCGGGGGTTGGGGCTAAACTTGCGTTATAAAATGCTCAAAAAAACCCAATAAAAAAGAAGACTTCAGAGGTAATAAAGAGAATTATTCCGTATCGTAAGCCCTTTTGGACTGGAGGTGTGTGGTGACCTTGAAATGTTCCTTCACGTACAACATCTCGTCATCACTGAAATATTGTTAAAAAAGTGAGAATGAGGCCTAGTATCAGGGTTGTTGTTGAATTAAAATGAAATCATGCAGCAAGACCTGAAGTAAGAAGAAAAGCTGCTGTGGCTCCTATAAGGGGCCAAGGGCTGGGGTTAACTATGTGAAAGGCGTGTGCTTGGTGGGCCATAAGAATTTTCTTGGAGGTACAGGCTAAGTAGAAGAATAAATACATACGCCTGGATTATTGCAACTGCGATTTCCAAAATAGTAAGAAGAACTAATGCTGAAAAGGCTAATAGGGAGACTGCTGCTGATATAGATAACATGGCTAAAGTGGCTTGAGAAATAAGTTGAATTAAAAGATGGCCTGCTGTTAGGTTGGCAGTTAGTCGCACTCCCAGAGCAATCGGACGAATAAAGAGACTAATAGTTTCGATAATAATAAGAACTGGAATTAGTAGAGGTGGTGTGCCTTCTGGGAGTAAATGACCTAAAGAAGCAGATGGTTGATTTCGTAAGCCAATTAAGACTGTAGCTAATCAAAGAGGAATAGCTAAACCCAAATTTAGTGAAAGTTGAGTAGTTGGGGTAAAAATATAAGGGAAAAGGCCTAGAAGATTTATTCCAAGGATATATACAAAAATAGTTACAAAAAGAAAGGCTCACTTGTGAGCTGATTGGTTTATTGGTTGTAAGATATGTTTTGTAAATGTATTTATAAAGATGGTTTGAAGAGAAATAAGTCGATTAGAAGATCAACGGTTTGTTGATGATGCTAAAAATAATCATGGGACAAGCATAGCAATTAGGATCAAAGGAATACTTAAAAGTGAAGGAGAAGAAAATTGGTCAAAGAGACTAGTTATCATGGTCAGTTTCATGTTGAATGGGTTGTTTTTATATTTTTTGAATTGGGGTCATTAAGGGTAATATGAGTTAAAATTTTTTTTGGTGCTAGTAGTATTAAAATTAGTCAAGAAGTTAGAAGTGTAAAAAACCAGGGGTCTGGAATTAATTGAGGCATTCATCAAGGGTGGTTGGAATCACCTATCTACAGCTTAAAAGGCTGTTGCTGTACCTTATAGCTTCTTGATGTTAATTAGATTGTGGTTTATGAAGTCAGTTTGTGAAGCAGGACAGAGGAAGGGCTTCAACAACAATTGGTATAAAACTGTGATTTGCTCCACAAATTTCAGAGCATTGACCATAGTAGACGCTAGGACGAGCAATGGTAAATGAGGTTTGATTTAGTCGACCTGGAATAGCATCTGTTTTGACACCTAGAGTTGGAACTGCTCATGAATGAAGAACATCTTCTGCAGTGATAATAACTCGAGACGACAAAGCAATTGGTGTAATTATACGGTTATCAACTTCTAGCAGACGAAATTGTCCAGGGTGGAGATCTGTGGAAGGAATTATGTAAGAATCAAAGTTTAAGTCGGTAAAATCTGAATATTCGTAGCTTCAGTATCATTGATGTCCAATAGTTTTAACTGTAATACCTGGGTTGCTAATTTCATCTATTAAATAAAGAATACGTAAGGATGGCAGTGCGATAACAATTAAAATAATAGCAGGTATAATTGTTCAAACTATTTCGATTTCTTGTGCGTCAATAACATTGGTGTTAGATAATTTTGTAGTTATTAGGGCTGTAATAATATATATTACTAGAATGCTAATTAAGAATACTGCTATTAGCGTGTGATCGTGAAAATGAATTAATTCTTCTATGATGGGGGAGGCTGCATCTTGAAAGCCTAATTGGGCTGCTTGTGACATAGAGGAGCGCAAGAGTCTCACTAACAACTCTGTCTTGACAAGGCAGTGTTATGTATTTAACTAGTTCCTCATGAAGAAGGTGACAGAGTGGTTATGTATCTGGTTTGAAGTCAGAATATGGAGGTTCAATTCCTTCCTTTCTCGCACAGGTTTTATTGAAAAAATTGATTCTTCAAAAGTATGATAATTGGGTGGAAACCCTATAGATCATTCAATGTTCGTTGATGTCAATTTAGCTTCTCCGAAAAGTCGTTGAGAGGCAAATGCTTCCCAGATAATATATACTATAATAATTACGGCAATAAGGGAAATTAAGGAGCCAATAGATGATACTGTGTTTCAAAAGGTGTAAGCGTCGGGATAATCAGAATATCGACGAGGTATCCCAGCTAGACCTAAAAAGTGTTGGGGAAAAAATGTTAAATTAACACCTAGGAACATTACCCCAAAATGGATTTTTGTTCAGGGTTGATGAAGATTGAATCCAGTAAATAGGGGGAATCAATGTACAAACCCAGCTATAATAGCAAATACTGCTCCTATAGATAAAACATAGTGAAAGTGGGCTACTACATAATAAGTATCATGTAGTATGATGTCAATGGAGGAGTTAGCTAATACGATTCCTGTTAGCCCGCCCACAGTAAATAAAAAAATAAAGCCGAGGGCTCAAAGTATGGGGGTTTCTCATTTGATAACTCCACCGTGTACTGTTGCCAGTCAGCTAAATACTTTTACTCCAGTAGGAATAGCAATAATTATAGTAGCGGAAGTAAAGTAGGCTCGTGTGTCAACATTAAGATCTGTGGTAAACATATGATGAGCTCAGACAATAAATCCTAGAAGACCGATAGATAGCATAGCTCAAACTATCCCTATATATCCGAAAGGTTCTTTTTTATTAGAATAATAGGCTACAACATGAGAAATAATTCCGAATCCTGGTAAGATGAGAATGTAGACTTCGGGGTGGCCGAAGAATCAAAATAGGTGTTGATAAAGAATTGGGTCTCCTCCGCCTGCTGGGTCAAAGAAAGTTGTGTTTAAATTACGGTCAGTTAAGAGTATAGTAATACCGGCAGCTAGAACAGGGAGAGATAGAAGTAACAATACTGCAGTAATCAGAACTGATCAGACAAATAAGGGGGTTTGGTATTGGGTGATCGATGGGGGCTTTATATTAAGAATTGTAGAAATAAAATTAATAGCACCAAGAATTGATGATACCCCGGCTAGATGAAGAGAAAAAATGGTTAGGTCAACAGATGGTCCTGCATGGGCTAGGTTTCCAGCTAAGGGAGGATAAACTGTTCATCCAGTTCCAGCTCCTGCTTCTACTATAGAAGAGGCTAAGAGCAAGAAGAAAGAAGGGGGGAGTAGTCAAAAACTTATATTATTCATTCGAGGAAAGGCCATATCTGGGGCCCCAATTATTAATGGAACTAGTCAGTTTCCAAATCCACCGATTAGCATAGGTATAACTATAAAGAAGATTATGACGAAGGCGTGGGCAGTTACAATTACATTATAAATCTGATCGTCCCCGAGGAGTGTGCCGGGTTGAGCCAGTTCCGCTCGAATCAGGAGGCTGAGGGCAGTGCCTACCATTCCGGCTCATGCCCCGAAAATTAGGTAAAGTGTGCCGATATCTTTATGATTTGTAGAAAATAATCAACGAACAAGTATCACAGGTAAGATAGCCGAGTAGGTAGTGGGTTGTAGCCCCAAAGACAGAGGTTCAAGCCCTCTTCTTATCAGGCCCTGGGGTGTCAGCATGTGAAGTTGCAAACTTCAAGAAGCAGAGTAATTTCTGCCGGGGCTTCTCCCGTTTGTAAAAACCGGGAGAAGTAGAAAGAAGCTCGCTGGATAGAGTGTTTAGCTGTTAACTAAAATTTCGTGGGATCAAAGCCCGCCTTTCTAGAATGAGGGCTTTATCTTAATTTAAAGAGTCTGAGTTGCATTCAGAAGATGTGAATTAGTTTTTCGCAAGTTCTACAGAAATTAAAGGACTTGAACCTTTGTTTAAGGCTTTGAAGGCCTTTAGTTTAGTTAACTTAAATTTCTATATAAGTAAAAGAAGTGATGGTGATAATGGGAAAATAAATAGGGCAAAGGAGGAAATTGGTGAAACAAATGGGTTAATTTTGGTTTTAAAATATCATAGGGTAGTCGAGTAAGAAGTATTTGGTGGTAGGGTTAAGGTAAGAATGTAGGTTAGACGGATATAGAAAAATAAAGCAAGTAGAGATAAAAATATAATTGTTGAGGCTAAAAAAATAGCATTTTGCTTAATAAGTTCTATTGTAATTAGAAGTTTAGGGGTAAAGCCTGTTAGAGGAGGTAATCCGGCTAGTGATAATAAAATTAATATTGTGAATGAGGTAAGAATTGGGGTTTTAGTAAATATGGTTGAAATATCTTGTATTTTAGTTGTGTTAGAGATAATAAGGGAAAGAAATATGGCTGAGGTCATAATTAAGTATAGGGTGAAGTTAAGCAGAGTTAATTGAGGGTTAAATTTTAAAATAATTAGTATTCAACCTAGGTGGCCGATAGAAGAGAAGGCTATAATTTTACGCAATTGGGTTTGATTAATACCGCCTCAGCCTCCTACTAGAATTGAGGTAAGTCCAATGATAATTATCAATTCTAAGTTAACAAGTTGAGAGATTTGGAGCATTAGGGCTATTGGGGCAATTTTTTGTCAAGTGGATAAGATTAGCCCTGAAAGTAAGGGGATGCCTTGAAGAACTTCGGGCATTCAAAAATGTAGGGGGGCTAAACCTAGTTTTATTATTAATGCAATAGAGAGATTGATTGAAGAAGGATTGAGAAGAGTAGTAATGGTTCATTCTCCTGTTTGTCAAGCGTTGATTAGGGCTGAAAATAGGACTAGTGCGGAGGCTGTTGCTTGTGTAAGAAAATATTTTGTGGCGGCCTCAATGGCTCGTGGATGTGGGTTTTTGGTTATTACAGGAATTAAGGCTAGGGTATTAATTTCTAATCCAATTCAGGCAAGAAGTCAGTGGTGACTAGAGATTGTAATTGTAGTTCCGATAGCTAGGCTTATAATAAAAATTGAGATGGCAAGGGGGTTAATAAGTAAAGAATGGGTTTTAACCATTAACATAAAAATTGTTTATGAAGGTAATTTTGACTTTACTAAGAAGAAGTATAGTAGGAAGTACAGAGAATTTTGATTTCTCAGGTATAGGTTCAAGTCCTATCTTTTTAGTTATATATTAATAGTGTGGGTGGGTAAAATTAAACACATTTGGGCCCCATAAAACTGCATATAAGGGATCCCGTAGTTCTTAATCCCGGGGGGGGTATTAAGAGTAAGCTATGGAAAATCGCTTTATGTGGGGGGGGAAAGGGGGGGGTAGGCAAAAAAAATTTTAAAAAATTTAAAATTGGTGAAAGGGGGGAAATAGGAGGAGCATTCATACTATGCCCATCGAGCATTCATACTATGCCCATCGAGCATTCATATTTAGTGGGGACATACAATTCAAATGCGGATTAATGATAGCGAGCACTAAATGTTCAGACCTGATTTAATGTGCTACCCCACTTGAGATGTTTAATGAAAGTTTCCCCTATAAAAAGTACCAGCGCTAGGGATTTCATTAAGTGGTCTGAGCTTGTAAGAAGGTACTTCGTGCATAGGAGGGTTACCTTTTAAAAAGCAAGATATGATCGATTTACGATTGATGTCCATAGATTTAACTCCGTCAGATGTCTCCTTAAAGGTGAGGAGGGGTGGTTCTACAGTCCTGGACCCATAGAAGCCACTATCGACCTAGTGGTATAAAATAGATGGAGTTGACGAACGTGGGTTGAAGTTCATTAGCGACAAGTTGAATAAAGTTTAGTGATTGGAAATAAATATTCATGTTTTCATACAGTTAGGATATGAATTAAAATTAGGAAAATGAGACAATTGATGGTCTATTTCATAAGCCAATAGAAGTTGATTAATCGATTGAATTTGAAATAGATATTCATGTTCTTTTACAATATAAGGTCTTACCTTTAAGTTATGTCTGTTACATTCAAGATAGTGTACAATATTAGTATGTGAATATTTCAGTTGTTGAATTATTATATTAACATGTCTATTTTATTACGCAGATATTGTTCTAACGATAGAGTGGATTAATCAATTGAACTATTAATAGTAAATAATATCCGTATCCGTCAAGCAAGTGAAGGTACTATCTAGTACTCAAAGTGTTTGGTGTTACCATGCATAAGAATAGGATGTGAGTTTTTGACCTGATCATGCATATGTGGTAAAATTCATTAAATAATAGGAATGATATGCTAGAGGAAGATAAATAAATGTGCAATTATAATAAAAATGTTCATATTTCATTCATTAAATATTCTGTAACATTCATGAAATGTTTTTTAACATTCATATAATGTACTTAAATTAATGTTTTTAAAACATTCATAAAATTTTTTTCGGGCATTCATACAATGCCTTACAGGCATTAGATTAATGCCCTAGATTAATGCCCTAGATTAATGCCCTAGATTAATGCCCTAGATTAATGCCCTAGATTAATGCCCTAGATTAATGCCCTAGATTAATGCCCTAGATTAATGCCCTAGATTAATGCCCTAGATTAATGCCCTAGATTAATGCCCTAGATTAATGCCCTAGATTAATGTTCTAGATTAATGTTCTAGATTAATGTTCTAGATTAATGTTCTAGATTAATGTTCTAGATTAATGTTCTAGATTAATGTTCTAGATTAATGTTCTAGATTAATGTTCTAGATTAATGTTCTAGATTAATGTTCTAGATTAATGTTCTAGATTAATGTTCTAGATTAATGTTCTAGATTAATGTTCTAGATTAATGTTCTAGTACATATAATGTCTACCGAACATTCATAAAATGTTCAATAATCATATTATGAATGCTCGACGGACATAGTATTAACCTGAAATCATGTACATAAAATGTCAATTGAACATTCATAACATGTTTAACAATCATATTATGAATGCTCGACGGACATAGTATTAACCTGAAATCATGTACATAAAATGTCAATTGAACATTCATAACATGTTTAACAATCATATTATGAATGCTCGACGGACATAGTATTAACCTGAAATCATGTACATAAAATGTCAATTGAACATTCATAACATGTTTAACAATCATATTATGAATGCTCGACGGACATAGTATTAACCTGAAATCATGTACATAAAATGTCAATTGAACACTCATAACATGTTTAACAACTATATATGAGTAAAATTGATATTAATATATGTTGTATATAATAAGATGTTCTTTTAACAGGACATTTATTATATATAAATGTACAATTAAGCATAATTAGTGGGGCATCATGATATTATTGAACATTTAATGTTTGTTTTACATTATAAAATGGGCGAACGTATGTGAATGTCCAATTGATATAGGGCGTTGGAGTCATGTATAATACTTATTGCATTATATGACAATAAACAAGATTATAGTAAGAGAAGGATTTTAACCAACATTGTTGGGGTATGGGCCCAAAGGCTTGTATTAGCGGATCTTACTTGATTGGGGCTTAAGAGATTGGGGGTGAGATAATAAAAGAAGTGGGTATTATAATATAAAAAATGATGAGGGCAAGAGTAATAGGTAAAAAATTTTTTCAGCATAGGTGTATGAGCTGGTCATAGCGGAAGCGAGGGTAAGAGGCTCGTACTCATAAAAAGCAGATGGTTAGAAGAGAAGCTTTTGTTATTAATAGGGTAGTTGTGAGTGGAGTAACTGGTCAGATGCAGCCTAGGAAAAGAATAGTTGTTAGTGTGTTTATTATAATAATGTTAGCGTATTCTGCTAGGAAAAATAAGGCGAATGGGCCTGCTGCATATTCAACGTTGAATCCAGAGACAAGTTCAGATTCTCCTTCTGTAAGATCAAAAGGGGCTCGATTTGTTTCTGCAAGTGTTGAGACAAAGAGGAGTAGGGCTAAAGGTCAGGCGGGGATAATAAGTCAGGTGTATTGTTGTGTAATATTGAAGGATGATAATGTAAAGCCTCCGGCTAGAAGGATTGTACAGAGAATAATGAGGGCGAAAGTGATCTCATAAGAAATGGTTTGGGCTACAGCTCGAAGGGCCCCAATAAGGGCGTATTTTGAATTTGATGCTCAGCCTGAGCCCAGAATTGTAAAAACAGTAAGGCTGGAGATAGCTAAGATAAATAAGAGGCCAAGGTTTAGATCAGACTGAGCAATAGGTAGTGGGAGAGGAATTCACATGGTTATGGCTAAGGTAAGTGCTATAGTTGGTGCCAGGATAAATAAGAATTGGGAAGAGGTTGATGGTCGGATTGGTTCTTTAATAAAGAGTTTTACTCCGTCAGCAATTGGTTGGAGTAGGCCGTATGGGCCAACAACATTAGGACCTTTACGGTGTTGTATATATCCTAGGATTTTACGCTCAATTAAGGTTAAAAATGCGACCGCAAGTAAGATTGGGACAATGTATAGAAGGGGAAGTAAATGTAAGAGTAATATGGTCATGCAGGTTAGCGAAGGGGGTTTAGCCTTTTGTAAAATTAGTTTTTACGAAAATTTGTTACGTTAACATGGGGTATTAAGTTTTGGGGCAAAATGTGATGGCTCAATTGCTTAATTTGTTGTTAAGCTAAGCTTTGAGTGGGTATTAGTCCACAATCTTTGGTTTACAAGACCAATACTTTATATTAAGCTATCAGAGCTGGTTTTATACTAATGGTAATTTAAGATGAAAAGGTTGTAAATTGAAAAATTTATATTTGAAAGTATAAGAAATAAAATAAAGTAGTATAGGGTGTGCATTTTGAATTAGGTTTAAAGTTAGTGAGGGGATTTGAACCCCTGTTGGAAGGACTTAGATCTTCTGCATGGCCAAGTTTTGCTACACTGACGTCCTGGTTTTGGAGGGGCAGTAATAGATAAATAGGTAATTAAGTTAAATTCATTAATAAAATATGATGGTTTGTTTGAGCATGGGCCATGTTGTTCCGGTCCTTTCGTACTAGGAACAACTCTTTATAGATAGAAACCGACCTGGATTACTCCGGTCTGAACTCAGATCACGTAGGGTTTTAATCGTTGAACAAACGAACCTTTAGTAGCTGCTGCACCACTAGGATACCCTGATCCAACATCGAGGTCGTAAACCCACTTGTCGATAGGGGCTCTTGAAGTGGATTGCGCTGTTATCCCCAGGGTAACTTGGTTCGTTGATCGATTGTCGGATCATTTTATGTTAGAATGCTAATTCTTAGAGGTGTAGCTCTTAGATAAGGGGGTAAACCCCGTTCATCGTGGAGGCTGTATTGTGCTCCGCGGTCACCCCAACCTAAAACCAAGAATGCAGATTCCATAGTTTTAGAGGCAGTAGAAAATAGGAGTGCAGGTGGGTTTAAAGCTCCATGGGGTCTTCTCGTCTTATAAAAAAATCTCCGCTTCTTCACGGAGAGATCAGTTTCACTGATTGGAAAAAGGAGACAGTGTAACCCTCGTGATGCCGTTGATACAAGTCCTCATTTAAAGAACAAGTGATTATGCTACCTTCGCACGGTTAGGGTACCGCGGCCGTTGAATTTTATCACTGGGCAGGCTAGACCTCTTATATTTGATTTCAAGAGGCGATGTTTTTGGTAAACAGGCGGGGTTAAGATTTGCCGAGTTCCTTCTTTTTCTTTTAATCTTTCCATTAATGTTCTAGTGTAAGGTTAACGTTTTGGTTTGTAGAATTTTCTTGGTTAGTTACTAAAGGAGGTTCATTTTCGTTAATTGCCATTAGTTTATCTAATGTGGCTTAGACTTACATTTTGGAGAAAGGTTATTTCTTGTTACTAGTTCTAGCATAATATCTTCCATATTTTTATGGAATTACTCAATATTGGGGAGGGGTTTTAGGTGGTTTGAGGAATTAGAAAAAGAAAATGTTAAGCTTTGACGCTTTTATTTAAGGTGGCTGCTTTTAGGCCCACTAATCATTTTATTTTTGATGTATTACCCTATAATAAAGGTTGTATCCTGTTTCAAATAAGCTGTGCCTTATTTGAATAGCTCTTAAGTTTTATTAAGGTTTAGAAGAACTAAAATAAACTTAAGGTTGAACTTATATTCTTTTCTTGAGTAACCAGCTATTTCTGAGTGCGGTAGGTTTATCACCTCTACTTGGAAATCTTTCCACTCTATTGCAACAGAGACGGGTTGGCTCTTATAGCTGTTTCGAAGTAGCTCACATCAGTTTCGGGGGGTTAAACTTAAAATTCGTTTTGCTTAGTTAAACTAGCTAGACCATGATGCAAAAGGTACGAGAATAAAACTCTGCTATTAGATGCTTTGATGTTATTTCATTATTATTTAATCTTTCCCTTGCGGTACTTAATCTGAAGCGCTAAGAAATTTTTTGATCTCATCTACTAGAATAAAAAAATGTTTTATTAAATTAAAATAAATAGGAGGTTGCATAGGTTGTTTAAAGGCTAGATTTTTGGCTCAAAGTGGTCTGGGTTTAACAGACATGGTTACGGTGTAAGCGAAAGATTTTAATTTAAATTACACTTTGGTTAACCAAGTGCACTTTCCAGTACACTTACCATGTTACGACTTGCCTCTTCTGATTTCTTTTGTTGGGTTAAAAACTTAAATTTTACGCCGCTGAAGAGGGTGACGGGCGGTTTGTACACGTCCCAGGGCCTTGTTAAAAGGGGCTCTCTATTCTCCTTTTACTACTAAATCCGCCTTCATGACTGTTTTTCATGCAGTGTTTCGTTTGTTCTATTATAGAAATTGTAGCCCATTACTTTCCATTACATTGGCTGCACCTTGACCTGACGTATTGATGGGGAATCCTTAAACCTACTTTTTTACATTCAAATGGTAAGCTTGCGACGGAGGTATACAGGCTGAAAAGCAAGAAATGGTTGGGTATATCGAGGATCATCGATTATAGAACAGGCTCCTCTAGGTGGGTGGGACACCGTCAAATCCTTTGGATTTTAAGCATACGCTCGTAATTCCCTGGCGCTTGTTGGTGTAAATAAATTTTTTACGGCTAGGCATAGTGGGGTATCTGATCCCAGTTTGTGATCCTAGCTGTCGTCGGATTCAAGTAGATTATTAGAGTAACTTTCGTTTATGGTTTTCTTTATAGCAAACTTTTCACAGTTAAGCTAAAATTTAACTCTAATTTAATGAGAACTTTAACCACGCTTAACGCCGACTATTATCAATTTGAGCCCCACGGTGTAGCCGCGGCGGCTGGCACCAGGTTGGCCGGCCCTCTTTTCTTTAACTGATTCAAGCTAACGCTTATAGACAATCTTTATCACTGCTGAATACCCTTGTGGGTGTGGTGGGACTAGACGTTATGGGTGTGTATGTTATGAGCCTGATGTCAGCTCCTTAGACTGGAGAAGAAAATAAGGGCGTCCTCACTGGTTTGCTGAGACTTGCATGTGTAAGTTAAGAAATACTTGATAATAAAGCTAGGACCAAACTTTTTACTTTCAGAACTTTTTAGGGTTCATTTTAGCGTTTTCAGCGCTATGCTTTAAAATTAAGCTATAAAAGTTTCAAGATATAATTTAAATAGAATGTTGGCTTTGGGGGTCAGAAGTGGAGGTTAAAGTCCTTCTGTCTTGATAAATTTAATTGTTTAAGTAGATTAAAATTTAGCTTTTACTTGGACTTGCACCAAGAATACTGGTACCTAAAACCAGGGGAAGGCTTTTTTCCTTTAAAAGCTTAATAGGATGAATATACAAGTTTATGTGTTGAAAGTGGGGGAGGAATATGCATTTAATGGTTTAGTTGTAAAGGGAGGATTTTAACCAACATGATTGGGGCATGAGCCCAAGAGCTTGTTTAGCTGACTTTACAGATATGAGGAAACGAGGGGGTTTGAACCCATATAGACCTCCCTATCAAGGAGGACCCTAGCTTTCGGGCACATTTCCGGGTAGTTGTTTTAGGGTTTAGTGTAGTGAAGTTTAGTTAAAATTAAATAAAGTAAATGAAAGTTAAGACAAAAAGTATGGTTGTAAAAAGCGTGGAGAGATAGGCTTTGATTATACCGGATTGGGAGGCTCGGACAATTTGGATCGGGGTAATATTGGAGTCTTTAAAAATGGTTCGGCTAAGTTTTTTTACTAGTAGATCGTCTATAATGTGAGTAACAATTTTTCAGCCGATGTCAAGAAATGTTGCGGTAACTGGTCGATGTATAATTTGATTATAATGTGCGGGGTCAAAGAATTTAGATTGAGAATTATTAGAGGGTGGGAGATTTCAGTTTATTTTGGCTAAGTCAAAGGCAATAATGAAGCCAATAATAGTAAATAAAATAGCTGCTATTTTCATATAAATGGGTATAGTGTGGATGGCAGGGTTGTTGGGAAAGGTGATATGAAAGATTAATAGGCCAGCGATAATGCTGCCGATGGCAAGACGTGTAATTGAATTTAAAACGGGGGTGTTGTTTTCATTAAATTTTAATAGAGGATTAGAGCGAGGAGATTTTATTGAAATATAATATACTAGTCGGAAACTGTATACTGCTGTAAAAGCAGTGGCAATAAGAGTTAAAATTAAGGCTATAAGATTAATGTGAGAGATACTTGCTGTTTCAATAATAGCATCTTTTGAATAAAATCCTGCTAGGAATGGTGTGCCTATAAGAGCCAGAGAACCGATGGAGAAACATGAAGTTGTTACTGGTATAACTATTTGTAGGCCTCCTATTTTTCGGATATCTTGTTCATCATTTAGGTTGTGAATAATAGAACCTGAACATAAAAATAGTATTGCTTTAAAAAAGGCATGTGTGCAGATATGAAGAAAGGCAAGATGTGGTTGTCCAATTCCAATGGCTACTATTATTAAACCTAATTGGCTAGAGGTGGAGTAGGCTACAATTTTTTTGATATCATTTTGTGAGAGCGCTAATATTGCGGCGTAGAAGGTGGTGAGGGCTCCAAGGCATAGGCATACAGAAAGAGCAGTTTGGTTTTTTTCTAGAAGTGGAAATATGCGAATGAGAAGAAAAACACCAGCGACAACTATGGTGCTGGAGTGAAGTAAAGCTGATACAGGGGTGGGGCCTTCTATGGCTGAAGCAAGTCAGGGGTGAAAGGTGAATTGTGCTGATTTTGTTGCTGCAGCGGTGATTAAGGCCAAGAGAATATAGGTTGGGGGAATCACGATTATTGTTTGGTGTTCTGTTGAGGGTAAAGTATTAATAAATCAACAAAAAGCTATTAAAAATCCGATATCTCCTACACGGTTGTAGAGAACTGCTTGAGAAGCTGCTGTGGCTGCATTGTTTCGGCCATGATACCAGCCAATAAGGAGGAAGGATATTAAGCCAACACCTTCTCAGCCGATAAATAGTATAAAAAAGTTTCCTGCTGAAGTTAGGGTAAGTATAGCTAGAAGGAAGATAAGTAAATATTTTATAAAACGATTTTTATCTATGTCTTCTTCTATATATCAGATGGAGAACTCTAAAATACTTCATGTAACGAATAGGGCGACCGGTAGAAATATGATGGCGTATGAGTCAAAGTAAACAGAGAATTTTATATTTGTGAAAAATGAATTAATTCATTCTTTTTGATTATTTGTATTCTCTTGATTTTGTGAAGTTAAAGAAAGGAGTGCGAGTAAAGAAATAAAGAAGGCTGTTTTGACTGCTTTTTTTGTGTAAGTGGGAAAGTTTGGTGAATTAATAAATAAGAGAGGACTAATAAGGGTAAAAATGACTATTGAAATGGAAATTGTTGGTAGAAGATTAAATATTTGGAGCATGGTGCATGTAACATTGGTGTATACAATAGTGTCGTCAGGACAGTTGTAGTGTTTCACAATGTTTACATGGTATAGTATCTATACAGCATATAAATACTATAGAATCCATAGTGTTATAAGGTAGTTACATAGAATGTCAGTTTATTAATACCTACAGTATTATATGGTTGTAATACTTATATAATGTATGTTTATGCAGTGTTATATAGTACTTACACAGAGTATTAATTTATTAATACCTATATATTGTGTACCTATATGGCACTAATATATTTATATAGTACTTACACAGAGTATTAATTTATTAATACCTATATATTGTGTACCTATATGGTACTAATATATTTATATAGTACTTACACAGCGTATTAATTTATTAATACCTATATATTGTGTACCTATATGGCACTAATATATTTATATAGTACTTACACAGAGTATTAATTTATTAATACCTATATATTGTGTACCTATATGGCACTAATATATTTATATAGTACTTACACAGAGTATTAATTTATTAATACCTATATATTGTGTACCTATATGGTACTAATATATTTATATAGTACTTACACAGCGTATTAATTTATTAATACCTATATATTGTGTACCTATATGGCACTAATATATTTATATAGTACTTACACAGAGTATTAATTTATTAATACCTATATATTGTGTACCTATATGGTACTAATATATTTATATAGTACTTACACAGAGTATTAATTTATTAATACCTATATATTGTGTACCTATATGGTACTAATATATTTATATAGTACTTACACAGAGTATTAATTTATTAATACCTATATATTGTGTACCTATATGGCACTAATATATTTATATAGTACTTACACAGAGTATTAATTTATTAATACCTATATATTGTGTACCTATATGGTACTAATATATTTATATAGTACTTACACAGCGTATTAATTTATTAATACCTATATATTGTGTACCTATATGGCACTAATATATTTATATAGTACTTACACAGAGTATTAATTTATTAATACCTATATATTGTGTACCTATATGGCACTAATATATTTATATAGTACTTACACAGAGTATTAATTTATTAATACCTATATATTGTGTACCTATATGGTACTAATATATTTATATAGTACTTACACAGAGTATTAATTTATTAATACCTATGTATTGTGTACCTATATGGTACTAATATATTTATATAGTACTTACACAGCGTATTAATTTATTAATACCTATATATTGTGTACCTATATGGTACTAATATATTTATATAGTACTTACACAGCGTATTAATTTATTAATACCTATATATTGTGTACCTATATGGCACTAATATATTTATATAGTACTTACACAGAGTATTAATTTATTAATACCTATATATTGTGTACCTATATGGTACTAATATATTTATATAGTACTTACACAGAGTATTAATTTATTAATACCTATATATTGTGTACCTATATGGTACTAATATATTTATATAGTACTTACACAGAGTATTAATTTATTAATACCTATATATTGTGTACCTATATGGCACTAATATATTTATATAGTACTTACACAGAGTATTAATTTATTAATACCTATATATTGTGTACCTATATGGTACTAATATAATTATATAGTACTTACACAGAGTATTAATTTATTAATACCTATATATTGTGTACCTATATGGTACTAATATATTTATATAGTACTTACACAGCGTATTAATTTATTAATACCTATATATTGTGTACCTATATGGCACTAATATATTTATATAGTACTTACACAGAGTATTAATTTATTAATACCTATATATTGTGTACCTATATGGCACTAATACATTTATATAGTACTTACACAGAGTATTAATTTATTAATACCTATATATTGTGTACCTATATGGCACTAATATATTTATATAGTACTTACACAGAGTATTAATTTATTAATACCTATATATTGTGTACCTATATGGTACTAATATATTTATATAGTACTTACACAGAGTATTAATTTATTAATACCTATATATTGTGTACCTATATGGTACTAATATATTTATATAGTACTTACACAGAGTATTAATTTATTAATACCTATATATTGTGTACCTATATGGTACTAATATATTTATATAGTACTTACACAGCGTATTAATTTATTAATACCTATATATTGTGTACCTATATGGCACTAATATATTTATATAGTACTTACACAGAGTATTAATTTATTAATACCTATATATTGTGTACCTATATGGTACTTAGTTTATTAATTTAATACTCTATAATACTCTATAATACTCTATAATACTCTATAATACTCTATAATACTCTATAATACTTTATAATACTTTACAATACTTTATAATACTTTATAATACTTTATAATACTTTATAATATTTTATAATATTTTATAATATCTAGTATATTAATACTATATAATGTAAATATTAAGTGTGGGTGGGTAAAATTAAACACATTTGGGCCCCATAAAACTGCATATAAGGGATCCCGTAGTTCTTAATCCCGGGGGGGGTATTAAGAGTAAGCTATGGAAAATCGCTTTATGTGGGGGGGGAAAGGGGGGGGTAGGCAAAAAAAATTTTAAAAAATTTAAAATTGGTGAAAGGGGGGAAATAGGAGGAGCATTCATACTATGCCCATCGAGCATTCATACTATGCCCATCGAGCATTCATATTTAGTGGGGACATACAATTCAAATGCGGATTAATGATAGCGAGCACTAAATGTTCAGACCTGATTTAATGTGCTACCCCACTTGAGATGTTTAATGAAAGTTTCCCCTATAAAAAGTACCAGCGCTAGGGATTTCATTAAGTGGTCTGAGCTTGTAAGAAGGTACTTCGTGCATAGGAGGGTTACCTTTTAAAAAGCAAGATATGATCGATTTACGATTGATGTCCATAGATTTAACTCCGTCAGATGTCTCCTTAAAGGTGAGGAGGGGTGGTTCTACAGTCCTGGACCCATAGAAGCCACTATCGACCTAGTGGTATAAAATAGATGGAGTTGACGAACGTGGGTTGAAGTTCATTAGCGACAAGTTGAATAAAGTTTAGTGATTGGAAATAAATATTCATGTTTTCATACAGTTAGGATATGAATTAAAATTAGGAAAATGAGACAATTGATGGTCTATTTCATAGGCCAATAGAAGTTGATTAATCGATTGAATTTGAAATAGATATTCATGTTCTTTTACAATATAAGGTCTTACCTTTAAGTTATGTCTGTTACATTCAAGATAGTGTACAATATTAGTATGTGAATATTTCAGTTGTTGAATTATTATATTAACATGTCTATTTTATTACGCAGATATTGTTCTAACGATAGAGTGGATTAATCAATTGAACTATTAATAGTAAATAATATCCGTATCCGTCAAGCAAGTGAAGGTACTATCTAGTACTCAAAGTGTTTGGTGTTACCATGCATAAGAATAGGATGTGAGTTTTTGACCTGATCATGCATATGTGGTAAAATTCATTAAATAATAGGAATGATATGCTAGAGGAAGATAAATAAATGTGCAATTATAATAAAAATGTTCATATTTCATTCATTAAATATTCTGTAACATTCATGAAATGTTTTTTAACATTCATATAATGTACTTAAATTAATGTTTTTAAAACATTCATAAAATTTTTTTCGGGCATTCATACAATGCCTTACAGGCATTAGATTAATGCCCTAGATTAATGCCCTAGATTAATGCCCTAGATTAATGCCCTAGATTAATGCCCTAGATTAATGCCTTAGATTAATGCCCTAGATTAATGCCCTAGATTAATGCCCTAGATTAATGCCCTAGATTAATGCCCTAGATTAATGCCCTAGATTAATGCCCTAGATTAATGTTCTAGATTAATGTTCTAGATTAATGTTCTAGATTAATGTTCTAGATTAATGTTCTAGATTAATGTTCTAGATTAATGTTCTAGATTAATGTTCTAGATTAATGTTCTAGATTAATGTTCTAGATTAATGTTCTAGTACATATAATGTCTACCGAACATTCATAAAATGTTCAATAATCATATTATGAATGCTCGACGGACATAGTATTAACCTGAAATCATGTACATAAAATGTCAATTGAACATTCATAACATGTTTAACAATCATATTATGAATGCTCGACGGACATAGTATTAACCTGAAATCATGTACATAAAATGTCAATTGAACATTCATAACATGTTTAACAATCATATTATGAATGCTCGACGGACATAGTATTAACCTGAAATCATGTACATAAAATGTCAATTGAACATTCATAACATGTTTAACAATCATATTATGAATGCTCGACGGACATAGTATTAACCTGAAATCATGTACATAAAATGTCAATTGAACACTCATAACATGTTTAACAACTATATATGAGTAAAATTGATATTAATATATGTTGTATATAATAAGATGTTCTTTTAACAGGACATTTATTATATATAAATGTACAATCAAACATAGTTGATGGAAGTACATTATTGCATTATTGACGATCATTTAATGTTTATTTAACATTGTTGAGGATGTGAAAATTTATGGCTGGAAGAGACTTAGGGTCTTGTTGACATGAAACCCCAAATATGGGGTTGGTTAAGTGTTTAGCTAATGAGATTGATGAAGTATTATTA